ATAGTAGAATAGTGGACTGGAATTTGAAATATCTTTCTAGTATCCGTTCTCGTTATCCATCCCATTGTTGAAACAAAAATAAATATAGGCTGCATCAATATGTAAATATTTGGTACATAAAGCCACGACCCGATCTATCTATATATTCTATTTATAACTATAAATAGACTATAGATAGATATATATAGTTATAAGCAACCGATCTTTTTTTGGAATCAAAGCAAAGAAAGATATTAAAAAAGAGACGTCTCTTTTTTTGTGACTCGGAATAAAGGTTTCGCGTGGAGGAACGGAATACTAATTTATTCCTATGAAGGATCCAAAAAAGATTTAAATTTAATCGGAAATATCGACAAATTCAAAATTCTTGCGACGTAGTCTAACGGAAATGAAAAAAAATTCCAAGGCTACAATTCTATCTCTATCAAATTTGAATATCAGAATAGCTGATATAGTCATGATTCAATGGGTCAGGTCCACTTACCTTTTTTTATTTCTTATATTTATTTCTTATATATATTTGATGGATTTGATTGGAATAAATAACGGAAAAGTAGGAATATTTGGCGATTCATAATTAGGGTTGAGTAGGTAGAATATCTATGTCCTCGAACCAAAAATATGGAATAATGAAACTTGAATTGAGTAGGAATATAGCCTGTAGTGACATAGTTGTCCTACCAATAAGTGGGGTGATTTATCATTATCATGAACAAATGTTCAACTTTATAATCATTATACTATAACTATCTCATTATATTTTTATATAATCATTTAATTATATTTTAATTATATATAAATATAATCATTTAATTATATATAATATAATCATTTAATTAACTCATTCTAATAAAAAAAAAATATCCCGATTATCTTATCCACTAAAAAATGAAGATTGAAACTAGAGTTTTGTGGAAAAAGCCCCTTATCGGATTTGAACCGATGACTTACGCCTTACCATGGCGTTACTCTACCGCTGAGTTAAAAGGGCCCATTTTATTCCATTCCTAAATGAGACAATGTGAAGACATATACATATATTATATACCTACATATTACATTACATAGGTGCATACAGTAGGCTCACGGTGTCTCATTCTGGAATATCTTTTTTTTTAGTCAGTCTAGGCTAAAACCTAATTCTTTTTTATTTTCTTTTATTGACCCCTATCACAACAAGATTCGCTTGATTAATACACAAATTGAAATAGATCCAAGATATTTGATATGTGATCAAATGATGTAATGTATGGAATGAAAAGATTCAGCTTGTACCTGAAATCCAAAATCCAAGCTCTGCTCTTAGAAAAAAAACGAAACTTTCTATCGTTTGTTAATTTCCTAGCTGGAATGCGTGAATCGATGCGTGAAGGTTGAAGAATGGCTTTTATGTTGGACAAATCACTAGGGATCCTAATAAAAAACATATTCTTTCCTATATAATAATAATAGGAATGTTTATCCATTCTAATGATATAGAATCCATATAAATATAATATATTATATGGATTCTATATCATTCATGAACCATGAATGAAAAAAATTCTATAGGAATCGCGAAAGGAAAGGTGGAAAACTTATTCGGATTTAGTCACACCATTACATTATATTGACAATTACAAAAAACTATTCATACTATGAGTATATACAGTATGATGTAGGTTGAGCAGGACAGATATGCCCCCATCGTCTAGTGGTTCAGGACATCTCTCTTTCAAGGAGGCAGCGGGGATTCGACTTCCCCTGGGGGTAGGGTACTAGGAAAGAAGGATGATCATGTATTATCAATAAGTCTATAGACTTGATTCTTCCTGGGTCGATGCCCGAGTGGTTAATGGGGACGGACTGTAAATTCGTTGGCAATATGTCTACGCTGGTTCAAATCCAGCTCGGCCCAAGAATTCACCGATCCATCAATCATGAGATTACATAATATAAATAATATAATAAATTTGTCCTATGAAAATGCCTACATTTTATATCCGTTACTTTAATATTTTTATATCCTTTACTTAATTATGAATTATCTAGATTCATATCATAATCCGAAAATATAGGACAAGAATTAAAATTAAAGAATCTAAATATTTTTCATTGAAAGATTTCTTAGCAATTGATTTAACACGGATTTGACAATAGGATTTCGAGTAATCCGTGTCGTTCTCACTAAAGTCCATATCTATGTAGATATTAATCTATCAATCACTCCTTTCTTTCTCTGTTACAGTTACAATACGACAATTGTACACTAGTCTTAATCAAATCATTAATAATATGTATGCTGTATACCTTATTTCTCTGGGATTGTAGTTCAATCGGTCAGAGCACCGCCCTGTCAAGGCGGAAGCTGCGGGTTCGAGCCCCGTCAGTCCCGACATAGTATCTGATGACCCCATCAATTCATTATTTTCTGTCAAGGGACATAGAGTGGGATCTAATTCCCATAGGGGTCCTTTTTTTCCGTTTCGGATTTTTTATTGAGAAAATAAAATACAATGCGACAATTTCAATTACTTCAAACCGAGGGGAATAGGCATATGTGAATTGGTGCAATTGTAGGTAGGACCCTATTTAGTTAGGATTAAAAGAAATCCTTGTCTGGTTTTTTCGATTGCTCCTGACTCCTGGAATGGAAGGGAATCGAATACTTAATATATATATTATATTTTCACCAGAGTATATACAAAAATTTTGATTCGTTTATTGTACGATAAAAAATGCACTTTTCACATAGTTACCTCGATAAAATACTTTTTTTCTCATATTAAAGCCTCTGTCTAGCTCCAATTTTGGATAACTAAAATTACTAATCTAATAGGAAACAATCTATTTATATTATTTAAACTACACACTTCATTTTGGATATATGTGTCCCAGGGCCGATTCAAGGAAAGAAAGGAGTGTTTTAATTAAGGAAAGATCAAACAAAGAAAAGATAGACCCCCTCTTCTCTTATTGCGGGAATGAATAATCTTTTTTTATTTCCGGGGAAGGTCCTATCGAAGAAAGAACAAACTAAAAAAAAAGAGTTCATTTTTAATTTATCGAAATATTCGATCTTTTCTTCTTATTTTTTCCATTTTACTTCTACTATTTGGTTTGGTATTTTGGTTGGATTAAAAAAAAAAGGAAGCGGAAGATGGGCCAGATGATACTTTATTAATTATATTATATGATTCTAAGGTATTTTATATAAAATAACGAATGGATAAAGAATAATAATTCAATGAGATTCTTAAATTGGATCGGAAATCCTATTTTTGATTAGGTTTTTATTCCGTATGGATAAAAGATCTTCATATGTTATACTATTCCATTCTCGATGATGAATAGATTTGATAGCGCAGATATTGTTATTCAATGATATTGATCCGATTCAATATCATCGGGATGTATTTCTCCCATTGAATTTACAGGATAAAGATTTAGAATCTCTATGGGATCAGATCCCGAGTTATTAATTATGAAGTAAAAAACGATGAAATTAAATTATGGAAGTAAATATTCTCGCATTTATTGCTACTGCACTGTTCATTCTAGTTCCTACTGCTTTTTTACTTATCATTTACGTAAAAACGGTCAGTCAAAACGATTAATTTGAATCAAGCTTGACTTCTTAGTTCTTATCAATAATGGAAGAAATGAAAGGGATTCAAATTCCACGTCTTAAATAAAATGAGCGAATTAAAATAAAATCAGACGTATATGAGATTTGATAGTATGGTAGAAAGGAATATAGGAACCTTTCTACCACACTATCTATTAGTGTATAATGCTAATATAACTATAAATTTTTATATAAAATTAAAAAGTTGGACTGTATAAAGAAAGATGGCTTAATGTAGGTCACTCCGTAATCTGTATTGTATATTGATATATGTACATATAATTCCCATATGTGTAATATACATAGTACCCCAATTCGAGTTCTTTACTTTGGTACATCCATTTGGTTTAGACCGATTTTCGATCAAATCAATATAAAATATAATATAAAATATGATATAATTGAATGCCCACCTTTACTCTTATTTTATGTCTTACGGTTCTAATTACTCGTTTTATTATGATTTATTCCGAATATGGATACCGGGATCGGCCGAAACAATCAAATCCATGGAAGAAGATATGGTATAGGCGTCGAATAGATTATGTAAAAGAAACCTAGTCATTTTTTTAGCATTCCGACAAAGAATAATTGATTTATCCGTTGACAGATGATTCAAACAATTTCATGGAAAATTTTGCTTGTACAAAAAAAGAGCAGTAGATACCATCTATTTCGAACGCGTGAGCTGTGTAAGTGAGTCGAGAAAACAGAAATAATATTGAGTCTAAAAAAAGGAAAATGCGTTGCGTAATATGTGAATCGCCCAACGCAAGATCTTAGTATGCGTAGTACTTCGTTGGACAAACAAACACTCTATTGGCGTTTCCCTCGATATAAAGAAAGATATAAGGTAAAGTACGTATCTACATAATAACAGACTTCCTCTTTGAACAGTAAAGCGAGAAACAAATAAAAAGGGGTCGGTTGCTACTCATTGTAATATATATAATTTAATTCTGTTAAGAGCTAGTTCATCTAAATACTCTATTTCATTTCGAATTTGGTTGTAAAAAATTGTATATAATGCGTATTCCGTTTCAAAATACGAAGATGGGAATCATTTAATTTAAATATTTGTTTGATTGAAAGATTATTCGTCATCTATTACATTACTTTTTACTTTAACTGGATTCCAGTAGAATTAAAAAATGAAGATATTTGAAAAACGCTTTGCAGAAGGATTATGAAACTATTAATACAGTTTGATTACTCAACTCAATTAGTAATTACCCTAGAGTCCACTTCTTCCCCATACTACAAGTGAAAGGGAAAATGTAAAGACTACCATTAAAGCAGCCCAAGCAAGACTTACTATATCCATGTGAATTATGCCCCCGAATATGAAGAAACTCTTTCATTATTGATTACTAATAATAATGGAATCAATGGCACAGAGTCAAAAAGAGATTCTGAACGAAGCCAATTATTCATCCAATATTGATTGAATATTGAATATCTAAGCACACATAAATTCTCGCGAGTATGTATACAAAGCATCTAACATCCTTTCAACAACTACCAAGTCCCCAATCAACTATATACTATATAATTAAAGATACTATATAATTAAAGAATCAGTGATTAGACAGTACATTATGGAAGTCTTGATAGACTAGTCCTTCCTATACTAAAATCCTCCCTGGAATCCCAGGCGCAAGGATTGACAGTTTTTGAATCGCCAGCTTCTTCAAATCAAGCAAGTATCGGGAGTTATAGAGCCCTTTTCCTCTTTCCTTTCTTCTTATGCTATGCAAGGATTCGGCGACTTATATTATATCAGCAAGCAAAGGGCTTTAGGGTTTTTATTGATCAGGCGACACCCGGATTTGAACTGGGGAAAAAGGATTTGCAGTCCCCCGCCTTACCACTCGGCCATGCCGCCAAAACGATAAAAATAGATGGAAATATTCCTTAACTAAAAAAAAGGGAGGTTTTTTTATTGGAGCCGGGCCCTTCTCTTAATTTTATAGTATCTCAAACAAATATCAAAACACACAACGCCTAAATTTCTCTCCTTTTTTATTGAAAGAAAAATTGGAGTCACACAATAAAAAATTCAGTCCAAATCAAAATGGACCCGTTAACTGTTGACTCTTAATTCATGAAAACTTCTTTCTTATATTTCAAATTGTGTTTCCTTAATGGCCTAAGAAAACGCAATTGGTACACAACAAATCAGTATAAAGAATTTTCAATAATAAATCCTTTTCAAGTATAACAACAATTATGTATATATGTAAACCCCAGAACAAAAATTGTTACATTGTTACACAGATATACCTAATCTGGGATCTTATTTATATATGAGATGCCCACAAGGAATTAAGGTAATTAGCATGCTTCAATTTTTCATTGAGTATATTTTATTTTTTAATATCAAATAGAATTTATGATATAGCATAGCACGGACCCGCGTTACCCCAAGTGGAACTGGGGTAAGTGCTATGCGAATACTTTTTGAACACTGAAAAGTTAAGTGCTAAAAAAGGTAAACTCTATAAGGCTTCTTTCTGTCTTTATCTCATCTCATTCATAGAGAAAAAACAGATCAAATCCCGAATCCGTTTACTTTTCTAGTACCCAATCCGCGGATCCTAATATCATAGTAATAGGTAGAAATTTGATAACTTTTTTGATATTCTATTTGATATTCTATACAAGACTCCATAAGTCTAAACGTCATAAATTTGTTTCTAGAAATGTTTTATGAATTTGAATTCATTTCCTTTTGTATTTGTTTTGTTGCAAATTCCCGTTTTTTGGAGTAGAGAATTATCTTTATTTCTCCGCTCATACGTATTTCATACATTACATCTATGATATGGAGTTAGATCCAATTTTATGTGATTCAGTAAACAAAATAGAATTTAATTCCATCATTGTTAGATCAATCCACATCATTTCATTACTAGACCAATCTATATGGTTCGATGAAAAATGAAATGAGCCTTGGAAAATGAATGGGATTTTTTCGATAAATGGGAAACTAAAAATGCTCCGGGATGGAAATGAGGGAATGTCTACAATACCTGGGTTTAGTCAGATACAATTTGAGGGATTTTGTAGATTCATTGATCAGGGATTGACGGAAGAACTTGATAAGTTTCCAAAAATTGAAGATACGGATCAAGAAATTGAATTTCAATTATTTTTGGAAACTTATCAATTAGTAGAACCCTTGATAAAAGAAAGAGATGCCGTGTATGAATCACTCACATACTCGTCTGAATTATATGTGCCCGCGGGATTAATTTGGAAAAACGGCAGGGATACGCAAGAACAAACAATATTTATTGGAAAAATTCCTCTAATGAATTCCCTGGGAACCTCTATAGTTAATGGAATATACAGAATTGTGATCAATCAAATATTGCAAAGACCCGGTATTTATTACCGTTCAGAGTTGGATCATAATGGAATTTCGGTCTATACCGGTACCATAATATCAGATTGGGGTGGAAGATCAGAATTAGAGATTGATAGAAAAGCAAGGATATGGGCGCGTGTGAGTAGGAAACAAAAAATATCTATTCTAGTTCCATCATCAGCTATGGGTTCGAATCTAAGAGAAATTCTAGATAATGTTTGCTACCCTGAAATTTTCTTGTCTTTCCCAAATGATAAGGATAAAAAAAAAATAGGATCAAAGGAAAGTGCCATTTTGGAGTTTTATCAACAATTTGCTTGTGTAGGTGGGGATCCGGTATTTTCGGAGTCCTTGTGTAAGGAATTACAAAAGAAATTTTTTCAACAAAGATGTGAATTAGGAAGGATTGGTCGACGAAATATGAACCGTAGACTTAATCTTGATATACCTCAGAACATTACATTTTTGTTACCACGAGATGTATTGGCGGCTGCGGATCATTTGATCCGAATGAAATTTGGAA